TGAGTCAAGACAAAATATCATTCATAAAGATAATATCCAAAGACCAAATACGTTCTACTCTATGTGACCTATATAGGGTCAACACTTTTTTTTGTTTTTGTAGTAAGATTAAATAAATAATTTGTTCTTCTTTCATAAAGAATTCTTCTAAGAATACAAATTCTAATCTTCGCATCAAAGCGCGTACTTTATTTTTATGTTTATGAGCCAAAGTTCTCGCACATGAAAGTTGAAGTATATACTTTATACGATATAACACTCGTTTTTTTGAAGATCCGCTATGATAACAACAAAGATTCCTACATATCTGACAAAATACATTAATTATATCATAATCCGATACATTGGACCAGGTCGGTTTACTAATGGGATGACCTAATAACGTACAGAATTGAGCTTCCGATAATGATCTAATAAGAGAAGTAGCAGGTACTGCAGTATCTAATTTCTTAATCAGAGTTTTTATGATAAACAAACTCTTTATCATTTGATTTTTAACTGGCAAATTATTTTTTAGTACACTAGACAAATACCCGAGACAAGAGAGGGAATAGTCAGATAATTTATTTATATAAATACGATACGGTTGCGACCAGAAGTGAAAATACGATTGCCAAAATTTTATAAGATAATATTTCCATTTATTCACTAGCATAAAAGTTCCCCTTGAAGCCATAAGAGCACCTCCTTTATATCGAACATAATGCATGAAAGGATCTTTGCATAGGCTTCCCCTAAAAAAATAACAACGCACTAATATTAACATAACACGTTCTACCTTTATATAAAAATGTGTTTGTTCAATAAACATTCCAAAAGATGTTGATCGTAAATAAGAATATTTTTGATGAATAAACAGAAATATAAATTCGTATTCATATATATATAGATTATGCAGGAACAAAAATAATCTTTTATTTATTTTTGAAAGAACATAAATGGATTTATTTTTATGATGTTCGTTAAAAAACAATTGTAATAAGTGCAAAGAAAGCACATCTTTTATCCAGCATTGAAGAATTTTAAACAAGATTTCCAGATGGATTGGATAAGGTATTAGTAGATCTGATACATAGTTTAAATATGAGAGTTTGTCCTCTAAAAAAGTAAATATTGAATGAATAGACCTTAATTTATGAAATTTATGAGGTTTTTTTTTTTTTTTTTCAGGAGAAGATAGGAACAAGAATGGAATTTCTAAAATTATCCCAAATCCGTCTGATAACATTTGATAGGAAAAATCATAATAAAAAAAATTATTGTGACCCCCAAATACATTTTGGTTAGAGTCATTAATCGAAAAAATCGCAGAATTATGATGAGACATTTGAATAATTAAATGTTTCACAAGTACTAAACTATATCTATATTTATTTTCATTTTTATCGCCAAGAATTTGCAAAGGTTCAACAAAAATTTTTAATCTGCGATCGTGAGCGAGTGAATAAATATACTCTTGAAACAGTAGTGGATACAGGGAGTTTAGTTTGAGTTTCCTAAAAAGATCCTTTTGTTTTGAAATTCCGACGTTGACGTTCATTTTTGCTATAAAAAAATAAAATAAGGGGAACTTAACTTTTTAGTTTTTAGTATTTAAGGTCATAACAACATATGTATAGTTTGTATTATGTATCTTTTTTATGTATTATATTATTACTTGTTTATATTATATTATTACTTGTTTATTTATATTATATATATTATAATTTATAATTAATTTTTATAATTAATTTATTAAATTAATAATTTAAATTAATAATTAATTTATAATTAATTTTTATAATTAATTTATAATTTAATTTTTAATTAATTTTGATTTTATTATACTTATACTTTTTATACTTTATATTTATGTTATGATTATTCAATATTAAAATATTAAATCAAAATATTAAAAAATATTATTATTATATATATATATTAATATTATATATTATTATTATATATTTTATATATATTTTATATATTATTATATATTATAAATATATTATATATTATAAATAATAAAATATATTATATATTATAAATAATAAATAAATAATTATAAATCAATAAATAATTATAAATCAGAAATAAATATAAATATGAAATATGAAACTAAAATATAAACATACAACATATAGAATATATGTATATATATATAATATGTATATATATATCAACATTAAAATAAAATGATAAATTATATATAAATTATATAGTATTTATATAGTCTTTATACTTTATAATAATAAATAATAATAATAAATATTAAACGAAACTGATTTTAATTTTAATATAAATTTTAATATATTTTTTAATATTTTAATATATTTAATATAAAATTTAATATCAAATAAAATAAAATAAAAATAAATATTTAATATTTAATATAAATATATAAATATAATATACATTTTAATATTAATTTTATTAATTTGAATATTAATATTAATGTAATATACAAAAACTATACTAATTAAAATTAGTTAATGGGTAATTATATTGGGCAATTATATTAAAATCCTATTCAAAAACAATCATAATCTTTAAAGTTTCATTTTATTTTTAAAATTAAAAATTAACTTAATTCATATTATCATATTACATATTACATATTAATATAATATGAATATGTAATTAATATGAATAATATGAATCTAAAACTTAATAATAAACTTAATATTCTTAATATTCTTAGATATTCATAATTATTAAATTAAGACTTTATATTATAATCTTTATATTATAATTTTATATTATAATATAAATAATAAAATAAAATATAATTATATTATAATATTATTATATTATAATATTATAATAAAATATAATTAAAAGAAATTAATACTTAGTACTTAATAATACTTATAATACTTAATATTAACTTCAGATTTATAATATATAAAATATTTAATAAATATTTAATACTTATTAATTCTATTAATTACTTTATATTAATTATTGATATTTTCTTTATTAATTCTATTACTTTATTAATTAATTCTATTACTTTATTAATTCTATTAATTATTATTAATTATTTATATTTTTATATTTATATTTAAATATTTAATTTATTAATTTAAATTTAAATATTTAATTTATTAATTTAATATTAATTAATAATATTAATTAATAATTAATATTAATATATTATCTAATTTAAATTTATATTTAATTTATTATTAATTTAATATTTAATATTAATATATCTATTAAATTAATATATCTATTAATATATTATCTATATATCTATTAATATATTATCTATTAATATATCTATTTAATATATATTATATATTAATAATATATATCTAATATATATATCTAATATAATATAATAATATATAATATATAATAATAATATATAATATATAATTTATAATTTCTAATATCTAATATAATATAATATCTAATATAATAATATATAATATAATATATAATTATAATATAAACAAAATTAATATAAATAAAATAGGAATCTTTTGTTTCTTATGAAGACAAAACTGGGGCGGAAGGATTCGAACCTTCGAATCCCGGGACCAAAACCCGTTGCCTTACCGCTCGGCCACGCCCCATCTCTTTATATATTTTATATATTTCATTTATATGTTTATCTATATTTAAATTTAAAAATACAAATACAAAAAACTCAAATACTTAAAAAACTGAAGTTAAATATTGGTCAACCGTCAATGCCCAACTAAAATACAAAATACATAATAAGAAAATGCATAATATTACAATATGAGATTCAAGGTGTGTATATGTATATATATTACAAAAAATTCATTTTATTTATTACATAACATAGTACATAGACTTAATTTTAAATTTTGTATTAAACTGAATTACCTTATATTCCATTATAATTCGATTTTAGAATGTACGTCTTTATTATTTTGATTTAATTTTAGTATAAAATTTAGTCTAAAAAAAATTAGTGAAGTTAGCAAAAATCAAAATTAACTCCTTTTATTATTTTATTTTTTATTTTGAGAATACTTATTTATTTTGATTTTATTTATCAAATCTCAAATATAAAAAATTTATAAAAACCCTTTTTTTATTTGAGATTTTTATGTAATTTTTATATAGCTATATAGCTAGAACGACCCTCACAAATTGCGGATATTAATTTTTTAAGAATAAATCGAATCGAGGCTATAGCATCATTGTTGGCCGGAATCGAAAAATCTGAAATACCCGGATCGCAATCTGTATCAATTAAACAAATTGTCGGAATACCCAAAATAGCACATTCTTTAATAACCTTATATTCTTCCTGCTGATCTACAATAATTACAATATCGGGCAAGCTTGTCATATATTGGATCCCACTAAGATATTTTTTAAAAATAAATAACTTTCTCTTAAACATTGCCGCATCTACCTTGTGAAAACTGTTGAATTTCCCCATCTTTTGTTCTGCTCTTAAGTCCCTAAACTTTTTAAGTATCTTTTCTGTAGTAGACCAATTCGTTAACATACCACCAAGCCATTTTTTATTAACATAATGACATCGAGCACTTATTGATGCTGATGTTACTAATTTAGCCGATTGAGTTTTTGTGCCAACTATTAAAAAGTTTTGACCCCTACTTGCTGCATCAAAAACTAAATTACAGGCTTCTGATAAAAAACGAGCAGTCATAGTCAGGTTTGTTATATGAATACCCTTACGCTTTGTATAAATGTAAGGAATCATTCTAGGATTCCATTTATGAGTACCATGACCAAAATGAACTCCCGCTTCTACCATCTCTTCCAAATTAATGTTCCAACATCGTATTCTCATTTTAACAAACTTTATATTTAAAATTTAAATATTTAATATTTATATTTTTTTTATCAATAAGTACCCCGTGAAATAAATAGTTGTTCCGACAGAACTTTCTAGCAGGATTAACCGTTGATTCACGAACCAACTCATGAACTTCTTTTCTTGATTTTTTATTTAATTTAATTGATTCAAAGTCGAACCAGAAAGTTAAAGTACAAGTAATCAAGTAAAAGAACCTCTTTTTAGGAACTATTAAATTATGTATGTATATTATGTAAATGCTTGGTTCGATGCCTCGCACAAATTGTTTGTGTGTAATAAATGTGTGTAATAAACAAATAATTATCTATGTTACAACATATTATCTCTACCTTTCAACTCAAATATAAAAAATATCAAATATATCTTTTGTATTCAAAAAATAAAAATAAATGTGAAGTTATTGAATAATCTACTCCCATAAAATTTTAAAATATTAATTAAATATTAAAATAAAAATATATAAAAATATATCATTAATACCTATTCGATTTTATATATTTTTATAATTTTTATTTTTCATTTTAAGTGAGATATATACAATTATTAGATATACACAATTCTAAATATATTATAAATATATTAATATTAATATAAATATATTATTTAAATATATTATTATTATAAATTATAAATATATTGTAATTGTGATTGTGGATTGTGATTATAATTTATAATTCTTAGTCATAAATTTATTTGGTATTACAATTGTATTCATTAGGGTAATGCAAGTGGATATAAAAATTTAAGAGCTATTCTTAAAATAAAGTAAAAAGTAAGATAAAGTATAAGATAAAGTAAGAGTAAAGATAAAAGAATAAGTACATATTTTATTTAATAAAAGGCAGGGTTCTAATTTTATACGAGGTCTTTGACTGGAGCCGGTGTTGGGAATATTTTTCATTACTTATTTATAATTGTCTAAAGATTATCTAAAGATATAAAGTAAGTTTTTTAGCAACGCATATTTTATTTTGAGATTAAATAATTTAATAAAAGAATATAAAAAAATCAAATAAAGCAGAGAATAAAAAACTTGAGAATTCGGCGGCATGGCCAAGGGGTACGGCGGGGGACTGCAAATCCTTCATCCTCAGTTCGAATCTGGGTGTCGCCTTATAAAAATAAATAAGTAAAGATTAAATTAAGTTCCCCACCCACCCTTTAAACCCTTAAAGGGGATATCTTAATTTATTAAATTAATTATTCTTGGGACTGACGGGGCTAGAACCCGCAGCTTCCGCCTTGACAGGACGGCGCTCTGACCGATTGAACTACAATCCCAGCCATAGATATGGAATTTATAAACACTATATAAAAAATAAAAAAGACTTAGGCAAAACGTCTACGCGGGTTCAAATCTAGCTCTTCCCAGGAAGACTTAACTCTAGGTTTATGATAATATTGATATTATATATGTTATATCATATATATATGATATAACATATATAATGTGTATATGATATGATAAATATTAATATAAATATAATTATTAATTATAATATATAATATAAATATAATTATAATATAAAATAATTAAATAATAAATAAAAATATATAAAATATATAAATAATAAATAAATAATATAAATAAAAAGATAAAATAATATAATAATATAATATAATAATATATAATAATAATATATAAATAAATATAAAAATAAAATAAATAATTAAATTTAATAATTAATAATATATAAATATATAAATATATAAATATATAAAATAAATTATATAAAATAAATAAAATTAAATATTAAATATTAAATAATAATAATATATATAATTAAATAATAATATATATATATATAATTAAATGATAAATAATAATTAAATAATAATAAATAATAAATAATAATAATATTAAATAATAATAATAAATAATATAATAATAAATAATAATAATATAATAATAAATAATATTAAATAATAATACTATTAAATAATATAATATATAAATATATATATATTAAATATATATATATAATTATATATAATATATATAATATATATAATTATATATATAATAATTATAATAATACATAATATTATAAATAATATAAAATAATATAAAAATATAAATATATAAATATATAAATTAATTATTTTAATTATTATAATTAGTAATTAGTAATAATTAGTAATAAATTATTATAATTAGTAATATTAATTAGTAATATTTTATTAATATTATTAATATTATAATTATAATATTAGAATCTTAGATAAATATATTAAATAAATATGATAAACTTCCTTTCATAGTCCAAACTACCCCCAGGGGAAGTCGAATCCCCGTTACCTCCTTGAAAAAGAGATGTCCTGAACCACTAGACGATGAGGGCATACTCGTACGACGATAATCATACTTTTTTAATCATTTTTTTGTATTTATATTTATTATATTATTATATTTATATAGTTTATATAGATTTATATTTATATAGATATATTTATATAGATTTATTATATTATTTTATCTTTTTATTTATATTATTTATTTATTATTTATATATTTTATATATTTTTATTTATTATTTTTATTTTTTTTTATATTAATAATTAATATTATTGATAATTATTGATATTATATTTATATTTTATATTTATATTTAAATATTTAATTTAATATTTATTTAATATTTAAATTTATTTTTATTTTTTATTATTTTATTTATTTTATTATATTATAAATTTTTATTATTATTATTTTATTTAATTTATTTATTATTATTTTATTTAATTTATTATTATTATATTATTATTATATTATTTATTATATTATTATTATATTTATTATTATTATATTATTTATTATATTATTATATTATTATATTATTATATTATTAATTTATTAATTTATTATATTTTATTATATTTTATATTTTATTATATTATAATTATATTATTATTATATTATAATTATATTATAATTACATTCTAATTACACTATATCATTATAAAGTATTTATTAGTATTTATCATATCAATATCATTAAATTATATCATTAAATTCGGGTACAAGGAAAAACGGGGAATACTTTAAAATCTTCCAAGATATACTATGGAATATTAACTAGGAGTCATGAGATGATTTAGGGTTTAGGTTTAAATGTTATATTTTATTTATTTATTTTGATATATATCTGGCTCTATACAAAGATATCCCAGACATGTATATGATTATATCATGTATATATCAAAATATGCATACGTTTTTTGGGGATGGGGATGAGGATCCGTATCCGGTCACCTTTGGTAAAATAACGCCCGTATGATGGCCCATTAAATGCTTATGACAATCCGATTGAGTTACGGTATGCGAGGTTAGTGCTGATTAGTATGGAAATATTAATGAGTCCGGTCATTCTATCTTCCCTTTCGACCCGATTTTACTACTCAAAATAATAAAAATAATATAATATATTAATATATAATTAATATAATATATTAATATATAATAATAATAAAATAATAAATAATGAACAACTACAAAATAAAGGGGGATTTCTCAAAAATGTTGCGGAGGCGGGATTCGAACCCACGACCTCAAGGTTATGAGCCTTGCGAGCTACCAAACTGCTCTACTCCGCGTTGAAAAACCGGGATTTGGTATTTCCTTATACCATTATCCCTATATACATGTATATTATGTATTATGTATATATGTATAATATGTAATATGTATAAAATGTATAAAACTAGTTAATTAAAACTATTTAATTAAATATTAAAAAAAAAAAAGATTTAATCCTTACCAGCTTGATCTTGTTATTCCCGGTAACAAACATGCATGAACCATTTCTCGGAGTATGTGTCCAGATAGTTCAAAGTCTCGATGATTCGCTCTAGGTCTTCCGGTTAAAAAGCAACGTCGACGAAGGCGTATAGGTACACTATTACGTGGTGGGGATTGCAATTTTCCATGAATCTTCCATCTTTCCTTCAACGAGGGAGCTTTATTTCTTTCTTTTTTTAAGGATTGACGAATCCAATAATATTTCTGTTGCAATTTATGACGCTTCTTTTCCCTTTGAATCAAACTTTTTCTTGCCATAATGTTAAGTTTTTTAACCTTTCTTTTTTATAAAGGATAGGGTTCGAATCCCAGATTAAAAAATAGTAGAAGGTATATTTCCTCTTCATCGAAGGAATTTAATTTTTTTTTATTTTTTATAGGTAAATAAATAAAATAAAATAATAAAAAATAATAAATAAAATAATAAAAAATAATAAATAAAATAATTTAATAATTAAATAATAAAAAAATAATAATATAATAATAATAATAACTAAATTAACCAAATTTTCTCGGAGACAATAAAAAAAAGCTGCGTAACGTAAGTAAATATATAACCTACATAAAAGCGTACAAATCCAACTAATCCTGCTTGCACAATGGAAATAGCCGCCGGCTTCTTTAGATACACAGCCCGTGCTAAAGCTAAAGTCTCAATAAATTCTTGCCAATGCATTATCTTCATTCTATTTCGTATTTTAATTGTAATACCTAATAAATAATATCGTCTCGTGAGCAATGTATTGGTGATGAATATAAATATATAATAACACAGCTTGAGGAGTAAAGTCTTGCGATATGAATGTAGGTAAATAACGCATGTGTTGAGCTACTCAATAAGTAATAAGCACTAAAGAGGCTGTAGCAAGACAGAATTTAAAAACGGGATTTAAATTAAAATGAAGCTAATTTCTTTATTTTATTTATTTATTTATAATAATTATAATAAATTATAATAATTTATAATTTAAATTATAATAATTTATAATTTATATATATATATAAATATATATAAATATAAAATAAAAAAATAAATATAAAATAAAATAAATATAAAAATATAAAAAGAATCCTATTGTCAATTCATTAATTCATTTGCGATACGCGAGTAATACAGGGTACTCCATTCATTTCATTTTAAGTTAAAATCATATGAACTTTGTATTTCCGTATTTATGGTAAAATTAAGTCTTACGGGAATAATATTCTACCACCAACAACTCATTTATTTTCAACCCAACCCACTTCTTATCTATTATTTGATTTATAAATCCTTTATACTGTAATGGGTCAATAGTTAAATGGGTTGGCAATTCCCCGTGGGGGGGTGCAATAATATATTTTTTAATCAGAGCTTTAGATCTTTCTTTATCCTTTGTAGTAATAATATCTCTGGGTTTGCAACGATAACTTGGTATATCCACTATACGACCATTAACTAAAATGTGTCTATGGTTAACTAATTGTCTGGCTCCCGGAACGGTCGACGCCATACCTAATCGAAAAAGGATATTATCCAAACGCATCTCGAGTAGTTGTAGTAAAACTTGACCCGTTGACCCTTTGGCTTTTATAGCAATATGCACATATTTAAGTAATTGTCGCTCTGTCAGACCAAAATGAAAACGCAATTTCTGTTTCTCTTCTAAACGGATACGATATTGTGATATTTTTTCCGAACGCAATATATACCTTCTGGATCTGGGTCTCTTACGAGCAAGTCCTGGTAAAGTTCCCAGACGGCGTATTTTTTTTAAACGCGGTCCTCGGTAACGAGACATATAAAGGCTCCTTTTTCTATGTCATTTAAAAAAATCAAAACAAAAATTGAAATTAAGACTGAACTAAAGTATCAGCAAAGCAAAAAAGCAAAACTTAATTGACTTAAGTCTTAAGTATTAAGTACTACAAAGTACTACAGAATTAAAAAGAATGAAATCTATGTTCGTATCTTTTTTTATTCAAATTTTTTAGATTTATATTTGAATTAGATTTTAAAATTTATATTATAATTTAATATTTAATTTGTAATAAAAATAAAATTATATACTAATTTAACTATAATATGTAAATATGTACTAATAAAACTTTTAAAACTTTTATTGTTTATCGTTAATTTACTTCATTTTAAGCGATCAAATAGTTTATTACATAGTTTAATACGTCTTTTTTAATATTTAATTTAATATTAAAAAAGAGAGAGTCCACCTTTACATGTCAATACCAACAACAATGAAATTTCGAGTTTATATTTATAATAGTTTATAGTTATAGTAAGAGGAAAATCCGTAGACTTTATACCCGCCTTTTTTATTATTTTATTTTTTTTTTAATACCTTTTTAGTTCTTTTCATTGACTACAGATAAAAAAGACTTCGTTAGTATGATTCACGATAAATGGTCGGGATAGCTCAGTTGGTAGAGCAGAGGACTGAAAATCCTCGTGTCACCGGTTCAAATCTGGTTCCTGACATGTGCATGTGCTATCGAATATATATTTATATTTATCCATACTACGCTCCGGGCGATGGCGGACGATGTGCACTAGCTAAATACCTGGCAATATGGTATGGTATAGGATTAGGATAGGAGGCGGCAAAAATATCTATTCCTCGGCAATCAAAGCATATAAATATAAGCATAAATAAAATATAAAATATACTATGCACTAGCTTATGCTTCGCTAGACAATCAGATACCGACATCTTCTTCATCCCTTATACATTTTTATTTTGATGTTTATACACAGTTCTGTCTTAAAACACTTTCGAGATATCTTATCTTCTTAATATTTTAAGATTAAGAAGTTTAGTTATAGTATATGTTATTTCCTCCGGCAAAGGTCCCGACATCCACATGAATTGAATTAGCTTATTGACTACCCGAACGGTACTATAAGAATAAGCACCCCCCATAACATAAGAGTCAAAAATAGTAAAAGCTCCGAGAGTATATTCAGGAATAAGGATAAGGCATTTTATCATATAATTTAAATGACAGAAGGAATTAAATCCGCCACTGTAAACTGGGGAGCCTTGGTTTTTAAATTGAACGATAAATAAAAAAGGAAAAAAAAAAGAATAGTACCGTTTTCTACTCATCGAATGACTATTCATCTATTTAGTCTAATATTATAATCAAATAGGGGACAGACAGATTCTATGAAAAAATGGAAAAAATGTTGGTTAAATTCGATGCTATATAACAATAAATTAGAACACAGACGTGTACTAATCAAATCAATGGATAATCTTGATGCTGCTGGGCATACCGGTGGGAGTGAAGAACTTATTCTAAATAAGGAGAATTCGCAGAAGAAGATTCGTGATATTCATTATATAAATTCTTTATTTGATAATCTTTTGAATTTGCTCTCTGATGATACTTTTTTAGTTCGGAATAGTAATGGTGATAGTTATTCTGTCTCTTTTGATATTGAAAATAATATTTTGGAGATTGACAATATTACTGATAATTCTTTTTTTATTGAACTAAAGATTAATAGTGGGGCTCAGAACAGCAATTACTACTATTCTTTTTCAATGTATTATAATAATACTCAATCAAATTGGAAGAATCACATTACTAGTTGTATTGATAGTTATATTCCCTTTGAAATAAGTATAAGTATGAATAGTTACCGTGATATCGAAATTTATGTTTATAGTTTAATTTGTCAGCAGATTGAAAGTGTAAATTCGAGTATTAAAGCTAATAGCAGTTCTTTCGATAAAAGGGAAATATCGAACTATTCAGACAGCTCTGACTCAGACAGCCCTGACTCAGACAGCTCTGACGATTTATACAGTTATACCGATTTTGATAGCTTTACTGATTTCGATTTCGACAGTTATACTGATTTTGATATTGATAGTTCTAACGATTTAGAAAGCTATGGCAATTTATATAGTTCTAACGATTCCGATAGATCTACACCATCTACTCAGTTTGATAGCTCTAAATACAGACATTTATGGGTTCGATGTGAGGATTGTTATGGTTTAAACTATAAAAAATTTTTTAGATCAAGAATGAGTATTTGTGAATACTGCGGATCTCATTTGAAAATGAGTAGTTCAGATAGAATAGAATTTTTTATAGATCCTGGTACTTGGGAGCCTATAGATGAAAATATGGCCTCTATGGACCCCATTGAATTTCATTCAGAGGATGACCCTTACATAGACCGTATAAATTTTTACCAAAAAGAAACGGATTTAACTGAAGCAGTTCAAACAGGTGTAGGTAAACTAGATGGTATTCCCGTAGCAATTGGAATTATGGATTTTCGGTTTATGGGAGGTAGCATGGGGTCTGTCGTAGGTGAGAAAATAACTCGGTTGATCGAGTATGCTACTAACAAAATTATACCTATCATTATTGTGTGTGCTTCTGGTGGAGCACGTATGCAAGAAGGGAGTTTGAGCTTGATGCAAATGGCTAAAATATCCTCTGCTTCATATGAATATGATTATCAATCAAAGAAAAAGTTATTATATATATCAATCCTTACATCTCCTACAACTGGTGGAGTTACGGCAAGTTTTGGTATGCTGGGGAATATCATTATTGCCGAGCCTAATGCCTACATTGCATTTGCGGGAAAAAGGGTAATTGAAGAAACATTGAAACAGACAGTACCCGAAGGTTCACAAGTGGCTGAGTATTTATTCTCTAAGGGCTTATTCGATCCAATTGTACCGCGTAATCTTTTAAAGGGTGTTCTTAGCGAGCTATTTCAGTTACACGGATTCTTTCCTTTGAATCCGGATTCAAAGGAAGATTTTAAAACGAATTGAATTACTTAAGCATACCACTCAGTTATTTTTATTTGTGATTTGGAGCGAATTTAATACTTAAGTTCGTTTTAATTTAAATTAAAATAAAAAAATCAATTTAATTTAAATTTAATAAATTTAAAATAGTAAAAAAATAGTAAATAAATTTATAAGCAATAGAGATTCCAATTTAAAAATCGAGATATAGAGCATAAATATCAAATTTTAAATTTAAGACTTATTATATTATGTATTATGTGTATTATGACTAATAATAAAATTTAATAATAAAATTAATAAAATAAAATAAATATAGAAAAATAAATATCAAATATATAAAATATAAAATAGAGTCTATAATATAAGAATAAAAATATCTAAATAGAGTCTATAATAATATCAGTTCTATATATTTATTTTTCTATCTATTTATTTATATTATTTAAAAACCTCCTTTCCTTACTCGCTGGAACTTTAATTGGTTAAGGTCGCGCATGCATGATACAACATAATACAATAAATGTATAATATAATTTAATAATATAATTTATTAGTATTATAAGTATTAGTATTATAAGTATTAGAATTATAAAGAATTATAATTTATATAATTTTAGTTTATTTCATAATTGTATGAATATATAATTTATTTCATTTCATAATTATATGTATATAATTATATGTATATAAATGTATATAAAATATATAAACGTATACCCTTTATTAAAAAAAAAAACAAGAAAAAAAATATAGAAATAGAAATATAAATAATATAAGGATTAGAGAATAAGAATCTATGAATATGAAAGTCGATTCTCATGCATATTCGTGTAGAAAGAATAATTAAGTATAGGTATACTTCTATTTTTTATCTTTCTTTTTGTTCTACATTGCATTGTTTTCACTTCTTTATTTTGATTCGATTTGAGATTTCTTATTTTATTATTAATTATTATTTAATACGTAATTGAAGAAGTAATTCATATGAAAATTATCCTAATCTTCTCTTTTATTTAATAGGTGAATAAGATATACTGAAGATCTATTTAAAATCTTATCGGTTTATATTATAATTTTATAGTAAGTACAAATACAGGATCGAGGAACCCGTTCTATGATAGATTTTTACTTGATCCTATATTTTTATTTTTATTCCTTTAGTTAACTCAGTCTTTCCGGCAATTGCAATGCGATGTCCTATTTTATTTATCTCTTTATTTAAATTTAAAATTTACAAATACAAAACAAATCAAATAACACAAATAACATAAAAAATAGTATAAGTATAAAAATAAAAAGAGTATCAAAAACAGTATTCAGTATTATATGTTATAATATATTATTATGTTATAATATATAATATATATATAATATATTAATATATAATTATATAATAATATATAATATATAATATATATATATAAAATATAAAATAAAATAATAAATATAAACTTATATTACTATTAAACTTATATAATAACTTATATAATATTAAATATAATAACTTATATAATATTAAATATAATAACTTATATATAATATAATAACTTATATATAATAACTTATATAATATTAAATATAAAATATAAATAAACTTATATTATATAATATTTTATATAATATTAAACTTATAAACTTATATAAATAATAAATAATTATAAATAATAAATAATAAATAATATTAAATAAATAAATAAATAATAATAATATTAATAATATATATAATTATAATAATTAATAATATATATAATAATATATATAATAAAATAATAAAATAATAAATATATAAATTATAAATATAAATATATAAATTAAATATAAATATATAAATTATAAATATAAGAATATAAGAATAAGTATAAATATAAGAATATAAGAATAAGAATTATAAGACAGACGTATAGGTAAGTTTAAGTTGGACCTTTGAGTAACAGAGTAACATTTATTGTTTTTATTGACCTACTTATAGGGGGTCGGGGTCCGATTAAAGTTTAAATTTTACTATTTTTTTAAATTTAATTCATTTTAATTCATATTACATATTAATTTATTAATTTAATTCGATATAAAATTTAAAATAAAACAAAAGAAATCACGCTTTACGCTCTGTAGGACTCGAACCTACGACATCGGATTTTGGAGATGAAGATCCGCATTCTGCCGAATTTAACTTGAACTAAGAGCGCTTTATTATATGTCCTATATCCTAATCCTATTACCGCATCAAATATGATTATGATTCTAAAACCTCAAGGGGCTTTTTGTAGCGCAAAAGATTATGTCTATGTCAAAATTTCGTCGCACCAATCCGAATCCTTCGTAACTGCGCATATTAAAAATAATGCATATGAAAAAGAATCAAATAGGTCGTAATGGCGGCGAACCCATGGTGACATTTTGTACCCAACGCACTACAAAGCTCCCTCTCAGAATTGTTGTATGGGTTTAGTTTATGAAAACCATATCCATATCTTGTTTTACACACTTTTTTTTTTTTGGGGGGGGGGGGAGGGGACTCCGCTGGATTCTTGTACATGCTTGCTTATTCTTATTTAAGTTAGTAATTACTAATGCAATTTTGTATAAAAACAAAAGTTATTAAACTACAAGATTGGTTTATCTAGTATATGTGTATTAAGGCAAACTAGGACTGTATAGGATAAGATAAACGCAAAGTTAATAAAAGATTAAAGGAAAGGAGGTTAATGACATAGGGTAAAGAATTATAGTCATTTTTTAACGTACTTATTGTGTCTTAAAGAGCTTAAAATTTACGGGCGATATGTTACTAAAAAAAAAATTGATACAATACGTCCAATCGATTATAATTTTATATTTATAATTTATAAAATTTTGTAGGTATTGTCAAATACGAGTAAATAAATAAATAGATGAAACATAATATAATGTAATGCTTGTGTTAATTTTTCGGAGGGAAGATCTGAATATATAATCAAAAACCAATTCGATTTTAGTCGAATCTTAAACGAATAAAAAAAAAAGAATAAGCAAACCATGGATAAATTCAAACAAACTTTTCGTAAATCAAGGCGATCGTTTTATAGACGTTTACCAACAATTGGGTTGGAGGATATAATCGATTATAGAAACGTTAGTTTAATTGGTCGATTTATTAGTGAACAAGGAAAAATATTATCGAGACGTATGAATAGGTTGACCCTGAAAAAACAAAAATTAATTACTATTGCTATAAAACAAGCTCGTATTTTATCTCTGTTACCCTTTAATAATAATGAGAAACCTTTAGATAAAACGCTTATCAAAAAATAAAAATAAATAGACAAACACTCCTTTCGGAACTATAAAAAAAAACTAAAGTTAATATTTATGTTTTGCACGAAAACCTCAAATAAAAATTGTATAATTGTATATATTGTATATATTATTTATATTATGTATATATTAATATTTATGTATATATTAATATTGATTATATTAATATTAATTAATATTATTTTTGTATATATCAATATTATTTTGATTTTTTGATTTTCTTTTTATTTTATTTATATTTATTTATTATTATTTATTATTTTATTATTAATTAATTATTAATTATTTAATTATTAATTTTTATATTTATTTATAATCATCTCAAAAAAATTGTTATTTAATAGAGCTATCTGTGCAAGTATTTTACGATTAAGAAGCAATTGCCCTCTGTACAGATTATGTATACATCGACTATAACTATAGAATACTCTATCCCTATCCCCGCAAGTTACTGCATTTATACGAGTGATCCACAACCGATGCAAATCTCTCTTTCTCCTGTTTCTATCTCGATGAGAGGAAACCAAAGCTCTCACTCTCCGTTGAGTAGTTATTCGAGTCAGTATTGAATGAGCCCCTATAAAGGTTGAGGCAAAAGCACGAATTCTTTTTCGACGTCTCCGGGCTGTGTATCCTCGTTTAATTCTGGTCATTGAATCAAAATAAAATAAACTTTTTTGAATAACTACTCGATTTATACTCTTTCAGTCATTATTTTATTTTACTCCGATCGATTGATAACAAAACGGATTCTTCCGATATATAAAATATGAATTCCTATGGCTTTTGCTACTATGACCTTCCCAACCACGATTTTGTCTTCCTTCCGGGTATCCCACCTGGAAATAATAAAACCTGCCGCTAATAAATCTAAAATATAAATAAATCTAAAATATAATAGTTAATAGTGGGTTTCCTCGTTTTTATGGTAACTTTTAAAACGGTAAGGTCCTCTCTATACACCGGAGCCCTTAATATTATAATTTTAGAGTGAATTCGTATAGTTCATGCTCTTTGGCTCTACTCATACTTTTTAAAATTCTAAATTATCAATACTAAATCCTAATTATAAATATAAAAAATATAAAATATAAAAAATTAGTAATTATAAAAAAAGTAAAAAGTAAAAAGTATAAATAAAGTATATAAATAAAGTATATAATAAAGTATATAATTAATATATGTATATAATTAATATATAATTATATAATATATATAATAATTATAATATATATAATAATAATCAAAAATCAAATAAATAAAATAAATAATATCAAATAAAATTAAAATAAATTTAAATTCTAAAAAAATAAAAAGCTATCTATAGCTATCTATAAAGTGACGACATGTAATTATGATATTAAAGTTTGCTAGGCAGCTGACCTTTTTTTATTTTTAGTCCGTTTTTTTAATTTTAAAGAATAGTAGGATAACATTTTTGCTTATTATCAGACTATTTACTCCGCTTAATGTGTAACTATTTTATACCTATGGAGAATTACTTCTTATATATCTTATCTAAAAAATCTTGATTTGTACAAATATAAACCATAAATTAAAAAACATGAAAAACATAATAACGTAGTAGGTCAAAAAAGGGTCGTCCTTTTATATAACCATTTAAATAGTTAATGAGCGGTCGTTAATCCTGTTTTTACATTTATTCAAACTCTCTGAACTGCTGAACGAGTCGCACATACACCCTAGTACATGTTCCTCGACGCTGAGGACATCCTCGAAGCGCAGGAGATTTAGTGACATTTCTTATTGGCTGTCTTGCACTTCTAATAAGTTGTTTAATGGTTGGCATGTTAGCATGTTATATTTAGAGAATATAATTCTAAATAGAATAGAACGGATTGGCTTAGATCGATCTTAACCAGATAGTTGATGATTATGAATCATTTATATTTAATAAATAATAAAAAATAATAAAATTAAAATATAAATAAAAGAAAAAAAAATAATTAATAAATTAATAATAATAATAAAAATAATAAAAAAATAATAAAGAAATAAATTAAATAAATTCAATATAAAATACAATCAATATAAACTAAAAAACTAAAAAATCAGAACTTCTAATTTATAAATTTATATTATGTATGTATATATGGATAATTCTATATGGATAATATGGATAGGGAATCCCCGTTATTTTCATCTTCGAACCCCACAAGATCAACGACGCCATGAGCTTGGGCTTCTGTTGCTGACATAAAAACATCCCTTTCCAGATCCTCGGCTATAATCCATGGATGGACGCGCGTTTTTTCTATATAAATTTCTAAGACGGCTTGTCGTAAATACAATATTTGGTCTATTTCCAGGAAAAATTCCTCTGTTTCGTCCTCGCAAAAAGCACTAGCAGGTTGGTGAATCATAACCCTGATACTGCTAAATATCAATATAACATTACGAACGATTCTTATATATCTTTGAATAATTAAGTTTGGATTAAACTAAGGGGAACAAAGAACAAAAATAGAATTAAACAACCGTACAGGCATCTTTTTTACATTGAATTACATTGCATACGGCTCCGCAATGGTAGAATCCCCCTTCTTTTATTTTTTTGATTTTATCAAAAAATCAAAAAAATTAGAACCCATATGATCAAAATCATGAACTGACCCACTTACCACCCTTCATTTCATATTTATTATTTGTAATTATTTTTATATTTTTATTTTTATATAGTATTTATATAGTAATAGTAAATCCATAAAAAAAAAAAAATACTATGATGGTTCTGTTGCTTTATCGATTTATGCTGTGCATGTATGTTTTAGCAATCCCAAAGTTATTACGATCAAAGAACTCTATTTTTTTTTTACTCTTATTTCATATAACTATAACATAAAGATCGTAAAAGAAAGATACTTCTGGTGTAGAAGAAAAATGGTTTGTGACGCTTAATTTTAATTTCTGTATTTCATACTTCTATCTCAATACAAAATATCCTTTTGGTATAGAACAAAAAGGTTTTGTTCGTATTGAACTCTAAGTGCCATGCTATTATTACTGAATACTTAAATACTTAATATTAATTATTATTTTAATTATTATTATTATTTTTTTATTTGTTTGTTTTAAGTTTGTTTTTAATTAATTCATATTCGATACAGCGAAGGCATAGTCTTCTTTTCAAATAACTCAACTCATTGGCGCCAAGCGTAAGGGAGTGCTATACGTTTAGTCATTTCTCCCCCAACTAAAATAAGAGACCCCATCGAAGCGACTAATCCAATGCCTATTGTATGTACGTCGGGCGGCACCCATTGCATGGTATCATAAAGTGCTATTCCTGGTAATATCCATCCGCCCGGGCAGTTTATAAACAAATAATGATCTCTAGTAGCGTCTTCTATGCTGAGATATACTATGAGACCGACAAGTTGATTCGAGATCTCGGTATCAAGCTCTTGGCCTAAAAAAAGAAATCTATCTCGATAAAGTCGGTTGATTAGGGCAAAATTGTATCCCTTAGGAACCTTACGTGCACCTTTGGGCGCATACGGTTCAATTTTAAAGAATAAGGTAAAGAGTTGTGAAAAAATCAATGTATTGATTCTATCCCTTTTTCTTTTTTTTTTTTTTAACAGGGTTTCGTTCTTATTCTTATAATTAAGCGGTTTGCTTTTCTTCTATTTTTTCATATTATTTTTTGTCGCCTCCCCCTCGCTCTGTTAAATAATTAAAATTAAAAAAAAAAGAATTTTATAAACTTATCGAACTAGCTTCTCTTTGATGTATTTTTTTTTTCATCGAAATTCAAATCACGATGTACTTTTCTTGTTCCTGAACGGACCCTCTCAATTCTTTTAGGTTTTTATTCGACTCCAGGATAAGATTTGTCCTAAATATCTTTGCACGTATAAGGCAAATGATTTCAATATCAATATAACTTCGGTTTTTTATGTCTTTCCAAAAGTTATTCAATTCATTCGATGTATTCATTATAAGACTCCGCCGGTAAGCAGGTTTTTCTTATCTTTTTTTATTTTATTTATTTTAATTTTATTATGAACTCCTATCCTAATTATAATTTGGTATTATATGAGCGGAGCTTTGATAATTTATTGATACTTTATTGATACTTTATTTTATCATTTAATTTATAAGTAAACCATCAATTATTCTAATTGATAAGATTGATCTCATTGCGCTTCACGCTCCGAATTTTTTTTAAATTGATGATTATTCAATTAATCAATATCAATAATCAAAATAAATATAATATAAATATATCCTATTTATCCATTAGATTGGGCGAAACAAAGATTACTAGATCGGGGTAGATAACGGGGAAATCCCATCTGGTCAATATGTCTGACAAGCCGCACTATAGGTCAGTCCAAACTGCATCTTCTTCCCCCGGAAACCGAAAAGGTACTTTTGGAACACCAACGGGCATTAAACTAAAGGAAACCGATATAACTATACTTTAATATGGAAACGTAACGGTGGCCACCTTTCCCTTGTATTATTAATATTTAAAATTTATATTGATTCCTCTTAAGATTAATTTCGTAAATATATTCGGGGATTTTAAACTTATTTATTTTTATTAGATATTTAGAAAGGTTAAAAAAACTAATAAACATGTATTTATGAGTGTCTCTTGAATAAAAAATATGCTTTTATTTTAGAAGTTAACTTTTCCTTTTTCGATATTTATATTTATAGAACTATTTTATATAAAATCAAGAATTTCTTATTATTACCATAAAAATTAATAATTAAATAATTAATAATATGATTAACATTTAGAACAGGGGTGGATACAGTATCTATAGGATAACTTACATGGCTATAGTTTCGTGGTATGACATTTGGAATTTGTAATTAAATACTTAGCTATATGTTGTTGCTGTATCATTATTTAAACTATTTCTTAACGGTTAAATGATATCTTGAGCGGTTATACGTTTTGTTTTTGGTCTATGACACAACGACTGGATGTGTCCATAACCCTATTTAGAATTAGATTACTTGTCAATCAAATTGATTATCTATTTTTTTTATTTTTTTTTATTAATGATTATTGGATCAAATTATTAAGAATTCTTATCATTTATATCTCAATCTCTTCAATTCCATTTAAATGCCATTGTGATTTCACACACGTCTTTTTTTAGGGGGTCTACACCCATTATGTGGCATGGGTGTTACATCGCGTACGAAATTTAAGAGTATCCCGCTTCTACGAACGACTCGTAATGTCGCATCTCTTCCGAGACCCGTACCCTTTATCATAACTTCTGTTTGTTTCATATTAATACCCCGACCTACCGCCGTACGAATAGCATTTAACGCTGCTGCTTGAGCAGCATAGGGCGTTCCTTTTTTGGCGCTTCTGAATCCAGAAGCACCCGCAGAAGCCCAAGAAACCACTCGACCTATTACGTCTGTAATAGTTACAATAGTATTGTTTAAACTGGCTTGAACATGAATAATTCCTTTTGCTTTTGGTATTATACGTTTACTCTTATGTAATTCAATTCGTACATTCTTACGTAAACCAATTTTGACGATAGGTTTTGTCATAAAGGGTTACCCCTGTCTTTGTTTATGTCTTGGATTGTAACAAATTACTAAAATGCGCCTATGCCTACGGATCAAGCAACATTTTTCACAAATTTTTCGAACAGAAGCCTTTACTTTCATATTTCTTATTCTTTAATTGTATTTTTAAAATTGTATTTTTAAATTCTTAATCCTTTTTTTTATTTAACTTCTTTTGTATTTATATTACTTATTACTTTTGGACTTATATTATAGGATAGGAATTCTAATTATTAAATATAATGATAATTCGATCAGTATTCATTATATCCTTATGGAAGAAGGAGTTTTTAAAAGAAAGATCTAATCGTTAAAATCTTTTTTTTTTATTATTATTAAGTCTATAAATTAGACGCCCTTTGGTTAAATCATAATGACTTATTTCGATTTTGACTCTATCTCCAGGTAGTATACGTATAAAACCGCGACGGATTTTCCCCGAAATATAACCTATAATTATATTTTTATTATCTAATTTAACTCGAAACATGCCGTTAGAAAGCGATTCAGTAATTAAACCCTCATGAATTGATTTTTGTTCTTTCATTACATGTAAATCTCTTTATCCTTTATCTTTAAGTATTAACTCCTAGAGTAATAATTATGTAATTCATTTATTCTATCTTATCTATTTATTATATTATATATTATTTATATAATATTATTTATATTTTATATAATATTATTTATATATTATTACATATTATCATATCTATATATATTATATATTATTATTATTATATATTATATATTATTATTATTATTATTATATTTATATATTTTATTATATATTTTATATTTTTATATTTATATTTATATATTTTATATATTTATATTATATTATTTATTATTTATATTTAATATATTTTAATATATTTATTAATATATTTATATATATTTATATATATATATTATAATATATTTATATATATATATTATATATTTTTATAATTTTATAATTTAATTATAATTTTTAAAATTAAATAATTCTCTATCTTTATCTTTTTTTTGTTAATTTGAGAGAAAATTTAGTTACTGCATTAGAATCACCATATATAATACAAAATTTCTCCTCCAATTTTTTCTATTCGGGCTTCTCGATCTGTCATCATACCCTGAGAAGTAGAAAGAACTACAGTACCCATTCCGCCCAAAATCTTAGGGATTTTTTTGTAACTGGAATATATTCGTAGACCGGGTCGGCTTATACGTTTTAAAATCATTTTATTTTGGTTCCTTCTATGTCGTAAGATTAAAACAAAATAATTTTTTCGGCTTTCATTATGTTTTCGAATATTTTCAAGAAAACCTTCTTGTAAAAGTATTTTTACAATGTTTCTACTTAGATTAGTAGCTGCTATTTTAACCCTTATTTTTTTATCCTTGTCAGCATTTCTTATATAAGTTAATATTTCAGCGATAATGTCCCTACCCATGGAAAACTATAGTTATTTGCGCCTCCTCCTCATAATTTAAACATTTTATTATAATGAGAATAATAGAATAAACTTAAAATTTCAAAGAATAAAAATGCTTCTTGTTTTTTTTTAATTTTATTATATTTTATATTGTCTTGATATTTTTAATTATAAATTTATAAATTAATTATAAAATATGGAAAATGGAAAAAAAAATATATATATATAAATATATAAACAAAACAATTTTGATAGATATAAATAACAAAATATTATCTAATACACATAAAATAGATATTATCTGTAACTGTATAATACTATAAGTGAAAGTGAAGTGATTTATAAGACTTCGGGCGCTAATGAAATTATCTTCGTCAAATTAAAATGTTTCAATTCCCGAGCAATCGCGCCAAAAATTCGGGTTCCTTTTGGGTTTCCTGCTTGATCGATAATAACCGCTGCATTGTCATCATACTGTATTATCATGCCGTTATCGCGTTTGAGTTCTTGGCATGTGCGGACAATCAAAGCTCTAATGATTTCGGATCTTTTTATAGGCATATTTGGCATTGCTTCTTTGATTACAGCAACAATAACATCGCCAATATGAGCATATCTATGATTACCAGTTCCTAAGATTCGAATACACATCAACTCTTTAGCTCCGCTGTTATCTGCTACATTTAGGAGGGTCCTAGGTTGAATCATATCATTCTTATTGGAATCGATTTTTCCAATGCGGGGGATTCAGATTAAAAAAAAAAAATATTATCTGTCCAGAGATAAATAAATAAATACGCGTTTTTTACTTTTTTACTTTATTCTATTTATTCTATATTCTATATATTTTATTATATAATTATAAATTATTTTATTATATAATTATAAATTATAATTATATTATATATAATTATATTATATATTATATTATTGATATTCTTTTAATTATTTCATTGATATTCTTTTAATTATTTCATTATTTTCATTATATATTATATATATTATATTTATATATATTATATATTTTTATATATTTTTATATATTATATATTTTTTAGCTTTAACTATATTGAACTATATTGAAATAAAATTTAGTTCGTATAGGCATTTTGCATGCGGCTACACGCATAGCGGCTTTGGCTACAATTTTTGGTACTCCATTAATTTCATAAAGTATTCGACCCGGTTTAACAACAGATACCCAATATTCGGGGGACCCCTTACCCGAGCCCATACGCGTTTCTGCCGGTCTTACTGTAATAGGTTTGTCGGGAAATATACGTACCCATATCTTTCCTCCACGACGCGCAAACCGTGTTATTGCTCTTCGGCCCGATTCTATTTGTCTAGCAGTGATCCAAGCAGGTTCAAGTGCCTGAAGAGCGTATCTTCCGAAACAAATACGATTGCCTCGGCAAGATATTCCCTTCATCCTACCTCTGTGTTGTTTACGAAATCTGGTTTTTTTAGGGTTTTAGTTGATGGTTTTTTATATTCCATCTCTATTGCAGAACCGGACATGAGAGTTTCTTCTCATCCAGCTCCTCGCGAATTAAATGACTTCTTTCCTGCCGTAATTTTAAATTTTAGATATATATTTTCTTTATTTTTTTATTTGAAATTTCTGTATTATCTATATTTATAATATTTATATTTGATATTTGTATTTATAATTTATATTTGAATAATAATTTTTGAATAATAATTTGAATAATATTTGAATATTTGATTTATTTATTTATATTCTGATTTATATTCTTATTCTATATTTATATATTTATATTCTTATTCTATATTTATATATTTTTATTTTTTATTTTTATTATATTATTATATATTATATTTTATTATATCATTATTATACATTATTTTATATCATTATTATACATTATTTTATTATATCATTATTATACATTATATTATATCATTATATATTATATATTTAATATATATTTTATATTTAATTATTAATATTATTATTTTATTATTTATTTATTTTATTATTTATTTATTATTTAATATTATTATTTTATTATTTATTTATTATTTATTTATTATTTATTTAATTATATTTAATTATCTATTATTTATTTAATTATATTTAATTATCTATTTTATTTTTTATCTATTTTATTTTTTTTATTATTAGTAATTATTATATATTTATATATTATATATTTATATAATATAAATATATAAAATTAATATGAAATAATTATAAATGAAATAATTATAAATTAAAAAAATAAAAAAATGTTCGCGGACGAATATAGACTCTTTTATCCTTATTTATATTTGCGAAGTAAATTAAGATTCAAAGTAAATCAAATCATTAAATCAGTAAAAATTAACTTTTTATTGGTATATTCCGCCATCCTACCTAATGAATCATTAGGATTTGTTGTATTTGTATTGGAGATTAGTTTTAAATCCTTTTATTTTAAAATTAAATCCTATGTAATCACAAGTTCCATCGTTCCCGCAGCTTCTATATTAATGCTTAGGTTTAAACTCCGCAATGGAGCTCCTCCAAGAATCGGTTATTCCGAGTCAATCTCCTCAGTCTTTCTTAACCCTAAGCTCCATTCTTTCTTTTATATTACTGTTTACTGTTGTTTACTGTTTTTTTTTTTTAGTATTTTACATATTGAATATTTGATGCTTTATCACATTGCTTTGTTATTTTTTATAAACCATACAATAAAGTTTTTTTTTTTAATTTTAATACATTAATTTTAATACATTTTAAATTTTTAAATCATATCATATAATCATATATCATATATCATTATCATATCCATATATCATTATCACATCCTTGATATTATTGATAATATAATTATCCCTTTCTATCATCCTTCCCTTTTTCTATATCCCTTTTTAATTTTTGTTTTACAATTTATAATCATATTTATTTTTTTTTAAGTAAAGTCTTAAAAAAAAAAAGAGTTTCAGTTGTTACAACTATATGATCGGTTCAGTCATATAGTTACTTGTCTTGGGATTTCCATAATTCGAAGCGATTTTTAGTTTATTCGTTTTGAGTTTATTGAGTTTTTTATATTTTTATATTTTTTTTACTATAAAAGACAAAATACTATAATATACTATAATTATAATACTATAATTATAATATATTTATAATTTACTATTAATTATTACATTTATTACATTACTATTTATATTTATTTATTTTATTTATATTTATTATAATTATATTTATTTTATATTTATTTTATTAATTTATTTTATTTTTATTAATTATTTTATTAAGCTTATAGTGGTTAAATCAGCCTATTCTTTCCATTCTAATCTCAATTATTTAAATAAAAAATTAACGAGTCACACACTAAGCATAGCAATAAATTAAATATAAATCAAAACAAGGGGTATATTTAATTTTTATTCAACCTTGTATAATTGTATAATTAGAATTTGATAATAATAATAAATTCTATATATTACTTATCGATATATTACTTAGCAGAGTAACTGGAGAAATAAAGTTCCATTAGTCTTTTTCGTGGTTTAAAAATATCCAAATTTTTATACCCAAGACTCCATAGATAGTTCTAATGGTATGGGAACAGTAATCAATTTGAGCACAAATTGTTTGTAAAGGAATCCTCCCCATTTTTATCCGTTTGACGTGCGCAATCTCTTTTCCATCGATACGACCCGCAATTTTGATTTGAATTCCTTTTGTATCCGTTTGTTCAGTTAATTGAATAGTTTTTTTTATTGTTTTTCGAAACGAAACTCGATTTCTTAATTGTAAAGCTATATATTCTGCAAGAATATGCGGTTGTCTATAGGGCTTTTCAATCTTTTTTATAGCAATGTAGACTCTTCGGTTTACAGAATGAAACTCTTTTTGTACATTACTTTGTAAATCTCCTACTCCACACGTTCTTCCTTCTATCAATAAGTTTGGAAATCCAATATAGATTATGACCTGAATCAGATCTATTTTTTTTTTAATACGTATGTGGGCAATCCCTTCTAAACTCCAAGATCTTCGCTTATTTTTTTTTACATAGTTTTTAATACAACTCCGTATTTTTTCATCTTCCTGTATACCTATGGAAAATTTTTTTTGTTGTGCGAACCAAAGAGAATGATGAGTTTGAATTGTTCCAAGTCTAAAACCAAGTGGATTTATTTTTTGTCCCATATTTTTATATTTATCAATATTTTATCTTTATCAATATAAATATTAATCTATATTAATTTAAAGTTAGGTCTAATAAAATAACATAAATAAAAAAAATCACTTTTTTTATCATATAACTATGCCCTATAGCCCTTAGTATTAAGTATTAGCTTTTTCGCAATAGCATATCCATCGACTTCTCCATTTACTTAATCTCTACTATCTACGAATTAAAAATAAAGAATTCAGATTCATTCAATCTCATATTATGACTAACATTTAGTTCTTTTTTTATAATTATAAAATACAACCGATAAGGCACCAGCTTATAAGTGTTTACTCATAATAACGTAATAACGCCCGCGAATATGATCAATTACTATTACTCTTTTCTAAATTTCTAAAACATACTATTCTAAAACATACTAAAACATATAAACATATATATATGCTACGACTTTCGCTTCTGTATCTTAATTTTTGCTCTTTTTATTTTTATTTTATAATTATAAAGCTATCACCTGCAAATTAAAATTAATTATAAGTGACCAACAATTACTAACGACGAGATTGATTCTCGATTATTGCATGTCTAACTTTTGTGAGAGTAGGTGCAAATTCTCCCAATTTGTGACCGATCATATGATCTTTTATATAAATCGGTAAATGTCCTTTTCCATTATGAATAGCGATTGTATGTCCAATCATTGTGGGTATAATAGTAGATGCCCGAGACCAAGTTACTATTATTTCTTTCTCCCCCCTCGTGTTTAGTTTTTCAATTTTTCCCAATAAATGATTAGCTACAAAAGGACTTTTTTTTAGTGAACGCATCACAACCTATTGTTCCCCCTTTACACTTGTTAAATCGGCATTCTATGCCCAATATCTAGATCTGAATCTTAAATCTTAAGTATGAAAGTAAGAAAGTAAGAATAATAACAATAATAATAATGATGAATGGAAAACAGAGAAAATAATTTAATTTTAAATTTTAATATTAATAATTTAATTTTTAATTTATTTAATTTTATTTAATTTAATTGATATAATTTATATATATATGATATATATAAATATATTTCTAACTTAATATTTATATATTTATTTATATTATATATAAATAAATCAAATATAATCTATAAATAATCTATAAATATTATATAATAAAATAATAAATTAATAAATAATAATAATAAAAAATAGTTATAAATTTTATAAATTATAAAATAATATATAAAATAATAAAATAAATAAATAAAAAATATTAAAAAATATAAAAATATATAATTAATATATAATTATAATAATATAATTATAATAATAATATATATTAAATAATTAATAATTAAAAAATAATTAAATATATAATTATATATTATATAATAAAATATAATAAATAATAAATACAAATAATAAATAATAATAAATAATAAATAATAATAAATAAATAAATATATAATATAAAATAGAAAAAATATAATAAAATATAATAAAAATAAATATAAAAATATAAAATTTAAAGTATAAAAGTATATAATCGGGTGTAACCGAACGCAGCAAGGCAAACTTACCATACGTGGTACCGTCATATTACTATTTACGGCGACGAAGAATCAAACGATCACTATATTTGTTCCTTTTCCTGCTTCTTCTTCCAAGCGCAGGATAACCCCAGGGGGTCATGGGTTTTTTTCTACCAATTGAGACTTTCCCTTCGCCGCCCCCATGGGGATGGTCCACGGGGTTCATAACTACTCCTCTAACTATAGGGCGCCTACCCAGCCAACGCTTCGATCCGGCTCTACCCAAACCTTTTTTTTTTTTGTTCATACCAACATTACCTACTTGACCAACTGTTGCTAAGCAGTTTTTTAATATCAAACGTACTTCCCCGGACGGTAATCTTAACGTGACCGATGTACCCTCTTTTGCAATAAGTTTCGCTACAGTTCCTGCTGCTCTAGCTAACTGTCCACCCCTTCCGAGTGTGATTTCTATGTTATGTACGGCCGTGCCTAAGGGCATATTGGTTGAAGTAGATTTTTTATCTTTTTTTATCAAAACAAAACCTCTTCTCAAACCGTACAAGCTTTATTCCAAAGCATACGGCTTTATAGATGTATATGGTGATATTTAAACAGATGGATCCGATATGAATCATATGATGAAGTACCGGATCCGGCCGGATATATAATAATCCGCAAATCTGCTGAATCAATCATGTCATGATATTCTACACCCTAGGTGGTCTCCCCGTTCCGTCATCTGGCTTATGTTCTTCGTGTAGCATTCAGACCGAATGACTCTATGAAATTACGTTGATACTTCCACATATCATGAGTAACGTAGGAGACATTTATCCTTTCCCCCGGAGATATTTTGTATTATAACCGCTTAGCTTTCAATCGCCCCTGACCATCAAATGAAATGTGAATAACCCGTTATACTCTCTTTTAAACAAGTAGTGGTTCCAGTCCTGCATGCACTTCAAACAATTTTGTCTTCTCCATATTACTATTACCATATATACATATCATATATATAGAATCAATAATTTTCTATGAGGAATTACTGAACTCAGTCACTTGCTGCCATTTCTCAACAGTTTTCTGTTGAGGTCTATTCCATATAGGTAAGAGGTACCCCCCCGATTGGATCAGTGATCGATTCCTAGGTTTCGTTGTAAACCTAATTGGTTACTTCCAATTACGTAAATCAATAGTTCAAACCGCACTCAAAGGTAGGGCATTTCCCGTCGATATAGGAACTTCTGCGCCAGAAACAACGGTATCTCCAATTATAGTCCCTCTGGGATGTAAAATATATTTCTTCTCACCATCCCTATAGTGTATAAGACAAATGTATGCATTTCGATTAGGATCGTATTCTATGGTTACGATTCTACCAGATATATATTTTGCATTCCGTCGAAAATCAATTTTACGATATAGACGCTTATGACCCCCTCCTCTATGTCCCACGGTAATGATCCCTCTGGTATTGCGACCTTTACCGCAACGGTGCTGTCCAAAAATCAAATTCTTTCGCGGATTGTATTTAACTTGTTTAACTTGACTGTCTACGATTCCATTGCGTGTACTCGGGGTAGAAGTTTTGTATAAATGTATTGCCATGTGATGATATTTAATTGAAAATTTTCTTTAAATTTTCTTTATTTAATAATTGAATAAATTAAATTTTTAATTAATAAATTAATTAATAAATTTAATATTAAATAATATTAAAAAATAAATAAATTAATAAAATAATAAATAATAATTTAAAATAATAAATAATAATTATAAAATTATAAAATAAATAAAATAATATAATAATAAATTTAATATTTAATATTAATATATAAAAATCAAATAAAATCTAAAAATAATAATATATAAAATTAGAAAAAAATAATAATATATAAAATTAAAAAATAATTATAATATATTAATATTTAATTAATATTTAATATATAATATAATGTATAATATAATATAAATATATAATATATAAATAATAATCAGAAAAGAAAAAGAAGTGGAATATAATAACCCGGTTGAAGCGTAAAGATCATATGTCTGTAATGCATTGGTCCCATAACGGATCCCATCCTTCTACCCCTATATTTGATTCCATCCATAAATTCATTTTATTCCCTATGAGTTCCGGTATCGATAATAATTATAGTTCTTACCGTTCATAATTATAGTTCTTACCGTTCATCTATTATGTATGGTATGAATATACCATACCAGTTTGTGACGTATGGATGATGAGATTCCATTGATACAGAGCCAATTACAATAGACTGATGGAATGTTCCCATTGGCGTGCATCCAGCAGGAATTGAACCTACGAGTTTGCCAATTATGAGTTGGGCGCTTTAACCATTCAGCCATGGATGCTTAACAGGGATCATCGTACATCGCGGAGAACCAAAGGGTATTGACATCAATAGTATTTAATTATTTAATTTATTTAATTCAATGGAAGGACATCTTGAACCGTCGGTTCACGTATGAATAGGAATGACAACAAGTTTTATTTTGTTATTTTATTTTTATTTATTTCATTTTGAGGAGGTCTTAATATATTTAGTAATGAAAATGAAAACAAATCGAGTGAGTAAAGGACATCAATTAAAATTCTGGATCTTCGAATTCAGAGAGATATTGAGAGATATCGAGAATTCTCACTCTTTCTTCGATTCGTGGATAAAATTAGATTCCGCGGGATCTTTCATTCACATTTTTTTCCACCAAGAACGTTTTATGAAACTCTTTGACCCCCGAATTTGGGGTCTCCTACTTTCACGAGATTCACGGGCGCGGGGTGCAAGAATCAATCGATATTTCACGATCAAAGGTGTAGTACTGCTTATGCTTAGGAAGGGTGTAGCACTGCTTAGGAAGGGTGTAGCGCTGCTTAGCAAGGGTGTAGTGCTGCTTGGAGTAGTGATCCTTATATCTCGTATGAGCAATCAAAAGATGGTCGAAAGAAAAAATCTCTATTTGATGTGGCTTCTGCCTATACCTATGAATTCTATTGGACCCAGAAATGAGACATTGGAAGAATCTTTTTGGTCTTCCAATATAAATAGGTTGACTGTTTCGCTACTGTCAAAGGGTCAAAAGATTTCTGAGAGTTGTTTCATGGATCCGCAAGAGAGTACTTTTTCGATCAATAAAAAGTGTATCATGCCTGAATCTAATCGGGGTTCACGGTGGTGGAGGAACCGGATCGGAAAAAAGAGGGATTCTAGTTGTCAGATATCTAATGAAACCATGGCTGGAATTGAGATCTCATTCAAAGAGAAAGATAGCAAATATCCGGAGTTTCTTTTTTTATCCTATACGGATGATCCGATCCGCAAGGACCATGATTCGGAATTGTTTGATCGTCTTTCTCCGAGGAAGAAACGAAACATAATCAACTTTAATTCGGGACAGCTATTCGAAATCTTAGGGAAAGACTTGATTTGTTATCTCATGTCCGCTTTTCGTGAAAAAATACCGATGGAGGGGGATAGTTTCTTCAAACAACAAGCAGCCGGGGCAACTATGCAATCCAACGATATTGAGCATGTTTCCCATCTCTTCTCGAGAAACAAGCGGGGTATTTCTTTGCAAAATTGTGCTCAATTTTATATGTGGCAATTCTGCCAAGATCTCTTCGTTAGTTGGGGAAAGAATCAGCACGAATCGGATTTTTCGGGGAACGTCTCGAGAGATAATTTGATTGGGTTAGACAATGTGTGGTTGGTAAACAAGGATCGGTTTTTTAGTAAGGTACGGAATTTATTGTCAAATATGAAATACGATTCCACAAGATCTATTTTCGTTAAAGCAATGGATTCTCGCCAATGGAAAGGATCTTCTTCTGATCAATCCAGAGATCCTTTTGATTCCGTTAGAAATGATGATTCAGAATATCACGCATTGATCGATCAAACACAGATTCAGCGACTAAAAGAGAGATCTATTCTTTGGGATCCTTCTGTTCTTCAAACGGAAGAGATAGAATCAGATCGATTTCCTAAATGCCTTTTTGGATCTTCCTTCATGTCCTGGCTATTCACGGAACCTGAGAAGCGGATGAATAATATTCCGGAAGAAATCGAAGCATTTCTTGGTAATCCCACAAGATCGATTCGTTCTTTTTTCTCTGACAGATGGTCAGAACTTCATCTGGGTTCTAATCCTACCGAGAGGTCCACTAGAGATCAGAAATGGTTGAATAAAAAACAAGATTTTGTCCCTTCCAGACGAGCGGAAAGGAAAGAAATGGTTGATATATTCAGGATCATTACGTATTTAAAAAATACCGTCTCAATTCATCCTTCGGAACCGTATCACATCCCAGATATGGACAGTTCCGATCAGATTTCATTCTTGAAACAAAATCCATTTTTGTATTTCTTTCATCTATTCCATGACCGGAACAAAAGGGGATGCGCGTTACGCCACGATTTTTTTGAATCAGAAGATAGATTGCCAGAAATGGCGGATCTATTCACTCTATCAATAACCGAGCCGGATCTGGTGTATTATAGGGGATTTTCCTTTTCTATGGATTCCTACGGGTTGGATCAAAAAAAATTATTGAATGAGGTATTCAACTCCAGAGATGAATCGAAAAATAAATCTTTATCGGTTCTACCTCCTCTTTTTTATGAGGAGAATGAATCTTTTTCTCGAAGGATCAGAAAAAAATCAGTCCGGACCTACTGCAGAATGGGAGATCCCAAACGAAAAACAGCGGTCTTTGCTAGCAACAACATCATGGAGGCAATCAATCAATATAGATTGATCCGAAATCTGATTCAAATCAAATATAGCACCTATGGGTACATCAGAAATGTATCAAATCGATTCTTTTTATTTTTAATGAATCGATCCGATCGCAACTTCGAATATGGAATTCATAGGGATAAAATAGGAAATGAGACTCTGAATCATATAACTATAATGAAATATATGATCGACCAACATTTATCGAATTTTAAAAAGAATCCGAAGAAATGGTTTGATCCTCTCATTTATCGAACTGAGAGGTCCATGAATCGGGATCCTGATGCATATAGATACAAAAGGTCTAACGGGAGCAATAATTTCCAGGAACATTCGGAACATTTCGTTTCTGAACAAAAGAATCCCTTTCAAGTAGTGCAAGTAGTGTTCGATCGATTACGTCTGAATCAGTATTCAATGGATTGGTCCGAGGCTATCGACAAAGAAAAAGAAGATTTGTCTAAGTCACTTCGTTTCTTTTTGTCCAAGTTACTTCCCCCTTTCTTTGTGAGTATCGGGAATATCCCCATTCATAGCTCCGAGATCCACATCTATGAATCCAAAGGTCAGAATGACCAATTCCGCAATAAGTTGTTAGAATCCATAGGTGTTAAAATCGTTCGTTTGAAGAAACTGAAACCCTTCTTATTGGATGATCGTGATACTTCCCAAAGACCGAATTTATCGATCAATGGAGGGAAAATATTACCCTTCAAAAAGATACCAAAGCGGATGATTGACTCATTTCATATTAGAAAGAATCGCAGGAAATCCTTTGAGAACATGGATTCTTATTTCTCAACGATATCCCACGATCGAGAAAATTGGCTTAATCCCGTGAACCCATTTCATAGAAGTTCATTGATATCTTCTTTTTATAAAGCAAATCGACTTCGATTCTTGAAACATCCGCATCACTTCTGGTTCTATTGTAACAAAGGATTCCCTTTTTATGTGGAAAAGACCCGTATCAATAATTATGATCTTACATATGGACAATTCCTCAATATCTTGTCCATTCGCAACAAAATCTTTTCTTTGTGCGTCGGTAAAAAAACAGATCTTTTTTTGGAGAGAGAGGCTATTTCACCAATCGATTCGCGGGTATCCGACATCTTCATACCTAAAAATTTCCCACAAAGTGGTGATGAAACGTATAACTTTTACAAATCTTTCCATTTTAAAATTCTGTCCGATCCATTTGTTCGTAGAGCTTTTTATTTTGACTCGATCGCAGATATTTCTGCAACACCTCTCGCAGAGGAACAAATAGTAAATTTGGAAAGAACTTATTGTCAGCCTCTCTCAGATATGAATCTATCTGATTCAGAAGGGAATAACTTGCATCAATATCTCAAAAGCAAGGGTTTGACTCCGTGTTCTGAGAAAGATTTACCATCCGGAAAGAGGAAAAAACGGAGTCTTCGCCTAAATAAATGCGTTGAGAAAGGGCAGATGCATAGAAAAAAAAAACGAGATAGTGCTTTTTCAAATATCTCAAAATGGAATCTGTTCCAAACATTCCAAACATATATGCCATGGTTCCTTACTTCGAAAGGGTGCAAATATCTAAAATTAACCCTTTTAGATACTCTTTCAGACCCATTGCCGATACTAAGTAGCAGTAAAAAATTTATATCCATTTTTCATGATATGATGCATATATCAGATCTATCACGGCCAATTCTTCAGAAGACTCTTCCGCAATGGACTACGATAAGTGATATTTCGAGTCAATGGTTACAGAATCTTATTCTGTCCGAAGAAAGGATTCATCGAAATAACGAGTCGTCCGTTCCATTGATATGGGCACATCTGAGATCCACAAATGCTCGGGAGTTCCTCTATTCAATCTTTTTACTTCTTCTTTTTGCTGGGTATCTCGTTCGTATACATCTTATCTTTTTTTCCCGAGCCTCTGGTGAGTTACAGACAGAGTTAGAAAAAATAAAATCTTTGATGATTCCATCATATATGATGGAATTTCAAAAACTTCTGTATAGGTATCCTACATCTGAACTGAATTCTTTCTGGTTAAATAAACTCTTTCAAGTTTTTCTGAAAAAATTAGGAGATTCTCTGGAAGCAATGCGGGGTTTTGGTGTTAACACGCTATTGGGTGGTGGTCCCGCTTATGGGGTCAAATCAATGCGTTCTCAGAATAAATATTGGAGGATCAATCTCATCGATCTTGTAAGTATCATACCAAATCCCATCAATCGAATCATTTTATCGAGAAAGACGCGGCATCTAAGTCGTACAAGTAAAGAAATCTATTCATTGATAAGACAAAGAAAAAACGTGAACGGTGATTGGATTGATGAGAAAGTCGAATCCTGGGTCGCGAACAGTGATCGGATTGATGATGAAGAAAGAGAATTCTTGGTTCAGCTCTCCACCTTAACGACAGAAACAAGAATTGATAAAATTCTATGGAGTCTGACACATAGTGATCGTTTATCAAAGAATGACTCTGGTTATCAAATGATTGAACAACCGGGATTTATTTTCTTACGATACTTAATTCATCAAAAAGATCTAAGGAATTATGAGTTCAATAGATCCTGTTTAGCAGAAAGACGGATATTCCTTGCTCATTATCAGACAATCGCTTATTCACAAACCTCGCGGGGGGCTGATTCCCCATCTCCTCACGGAAACCCCTTTTCGCTCCGCCTAGCCCTATCCCCTTCTAGAGGTATTTTAGTGATAGGTTCTATAGGAACTGGACGATCCTGTTTGGTCAAATACCTAGCGGCAAACTCCTACGTTCCTTTCATTACGGTATTTACGAACAAGTTCGACGGTTATCTTATCGATGAGAGCGACCCTGTCGATATTTATGATAGTGACGGTAGCGATCTTGATGAGATTGAAGGTGCCAATGATAGTGACGATATCGATATTGAGGAGAGTGATGATGACATTGATATTGATACGGAGCTGCTAACTATGTATATGAAGCCGAAAATACTAGACCGATTTGATAGATTTGATATCACCCTTCAATTCGAATTTGCAAAAGCGATGTCTCCTTGCATAATATGGATTCCAAACATTCATGATCTGCATGCGAATGAGTCGAATTACTTATCCCTCGGTCTATTAGAGAACTATCTCTCCAGGGATTGTTCCACCGGAAAGATTCTTGTTATCGCTTCGACTCACATTCCCCAAAGAGTGGATCCCGCTCTAATAGCTCCGAATAAATTAAATACATGCATTAAGGTACGAAGGCTTCTTCCTCCACAACAGCGAAAGCACTTTTTCATTCTTTCATATACTAGGGGATTTCACTTGGAAAAGGAGATGTTCCATACTAATGGATTCGGGTCCATAACCATGGGTTCCAATGCACGAGATCTTGTAGCACTTCTCAATGAGGTCCTATCGATTAGTATTACACAGAAGAAATCCATTATAGAAACTAATACAATCAGATCAGCTCTTCATAGAAAAACTTGGGACTTTCGATCCCATATAAGATCGGTTCAGGATCACGGGATCCTTTTCTATCAGATAGGAAGGGCTGTTGCGCAAAATGTACTTCTAAGTAATTTCCCCATAGATCCTATATCTATCTATATGAAGAAGAAATCATGTCAGGTGGGGGATCCTTATTTGTACAAATGGTACTTCGAACTCGGAACTAACATGAATAAATTCACGATACTTCTTTATCTTTTGAGTTGTTCTGCCGGATCGGTCGCTCAGGATCTCTGGTCTTCATCCAGACCCGATGAAAAAAATTGGATCACTTCTTATGGATTCGTTAAGAATGATTCTAATCTAGTTCATGGCCTCTTACTATTATTACTATTAGAAGCAGAAGGTGCTCCGGCTTTGGAGGGATCCCCACGGACAGAAAAAGATTGTAGTAAGTTTGAGAATAATCGAGTGACGTTACTTCTTCGGCCCGAACCGAGGAATCCGTTAGATATGATGCAAAATGTATCTTGTTCTTATGAAAAAGACGAATCGGGGTTTGAAGAAGGGGCCTCCGATCCGCAACAAATAGAGGAGGATTTCTTCATAGTTTGGGCTCCTAGAATATGGCGCCCTTTTGGCAATCTATTTGATTGTATCGAAAGGCCCGCTGAGTTGGGATTTCCCTATCGGGCCAGTTGGGTCAAACGGAGCATTTATCATCAAGAGCAAGAGGATGAGCTTCAAGAGAATGAGGATGAGAATGATTCGGAGTTCTTGCAGAGTGGAACCGTACAGTACCAGACACGAGATTACACAGAACAAGGCTTTTTTCGAACAAGCCAATTCATTTGGGACCCCGAGGATCCATTATTTTCCCTACTCCAAAATCAGTCCTCTGTCTCTGTGTTTTCACGGCGAGAATTCTTTGAAGATGAAGAGATGTCGAGGGGGCTTATTGCTTCCCAAAAAAATCCTCCTACATCTATGTATAAACGCTGGTTCATCAAGAATACGCGAGAATTCGAATTGTTGATTCATCGCCAGAGATGGTTTAGAACCAATAACTCATTATCTAATGGATCTTTCCGTTCTAATATTCTATCCGAGAGTTATCAGTATTTATCAAATTTTTTCCTATCTAACGTAACGCTATTTGATCAAATGACAAATACATTGTTGAGAAAGAGATGGCTTTTCCTGGATGAAATGAAACATCTAATTCATGTAACAGGGGAAAGATTCCCCATTCCTTAGCCGTAAAGATATGTGCCGAAAGGGGATGGGATGAAGATGAAGCGGAACAGAATTGGCCGACGGTAGAGTTGTTTCTTCCATCTTTTTGGCTCCATGGAACAATATGCTACTGCTGAAACATGGAAATGTCAGAATTGAAATCTTAGATCACTTGTGGATGATATGAACTAAACAAGAATTCTTTAACAGCGAAAGAGAAAGAGCCTATTACTATCAATATCAAACAATTTCTACTAATGAGACCCCCGTCGGAAGCATGTCCGCTGAAAAGATTGTTGCTATCTGTTCCAATAACGAATCCTTGGTTGAATAACTAAAGAAAATATATTTCTATCAATCTATCCCTGTGCGATTCCTGTTTAATCATATACCTCGGGGGGTGCGCGCAGGGCGGACGATTTCCAAACGGACTCCTCTCCTCATTCATTAGACAGAGAAGATCACCAAGATTTCGTGATCCGCTGCCAATTCCAACAGCTCAGACTCGGATCGTGAGGATCGCCGGAATACGGAATACTTCGTATCAACAGATAAGGATAAGATACTCGGCATATCGATTCGGAGTATCTTATCGGTTATGGAATTGCTCATTTCATGAGCATTCTCAATATTACTCATTATACTCATTAAAATATTACATTAAAATATATAATATTAAAATCTATAATCTTATATATTTATATTTTTTATAATATAATATTTATAATATAATATTATATACTGATATACTGATAATTTATATTTGATTTTGATTTATATCTTTTTATATCTTAATGTAATTTAATGTTTAATGTTTAATGTAAGAGTATATATTAATGTAAGAGTATATATATCTATTTTATATATATCTATTTATATATTATTATTTAGATATTATATATATATATCTAATAGTATATATAGTATATATATATTTTTTTATTTATATAATAGTATATCGTATTATAATATTATAAATTATATAGTGTGATATATTATAATATAATACGATATACTATAAATATATCATACTATATATATTAATATTACATACTATATTATGATTAATATATATGATTAATGATTATTCTTATGATTATTATATTATATGTATTATATGATTATGATATATTAGAGGACTCGAACCTCCACGCTCTTTAGCACGAGGTTTTGAGTCTCGCGTGTTTACCATTTAAACATCAAGGTATCTTTAAAGTGAATCATATTCCATGAATATGATATCTATCTAGTGTGATATATGGAATATATGACAGGGGTAGAGTGTTGGAGTCTTTCTATCGATCGGTCATGCCCTATGGGTTATGGGTCCGAGTCAGACATCAAATTGCTTTGATTTTAATTATCCAGAGGATACCTTCTATATATCAAATATCAATCAAAATCAAAAAGATGTCAAATCCAACCTCTTTCTCGATTCACCCAAGGAAGTGAATATCCAAAGATACGTCAAAAGCAGGTCTGATTACGCCTATTCCTAACCCGAAGTAGAATGGAAGACGCGGGGATCCATATGTAAACAGAGTATCTGGTATCTGGTATCTATTTACATTACATACACGGCCCCCTCTCCTAAACAAATGTACATAAACCCTATTCCGGCCCATTCCCGTTTTGGGCGGAAAAGATCTACTAATTATTTTATTTTATTTTATTTTATTCCAGTTAGTCATTAGTAAAAGTAAAGTAAAAGGGATCTTGAACTCCAAAATGGACCTAGAAGCTAAAAGAGGGTATCCTGAGCAATTGCAAGAATTGGATTGGGTTCATTGATATTCCTGGTATAGTAGATGCTATCACACATACAGTCATGCTCAATTCGATGGAATTTTTTGGGAGATCTTTTAGAATTTCGCACGTGAGGGGTTATTTCTTGGTTTCGCCCAGTTTAGATATTTAGATATGATACTTAGATATGATACATAGTAGATAGAAGTAGATAGAAACAACGCTCATCAGGAGTCCTATTTAAACCAAGAAATAGAGGCCCGCCTGCCATCCGCGCCAGAATATATAGAGTTCCCCTAGGGATAAATAGGGCTGAAGAGAGAGCCAAAAAAGGATCTTTCGTGTATAATCCTACATAATATCGAATGTGATCAGTTCCGGTACGTAGGCCAAACGATACAATGCAAGCAAAAGTTCCTAGATTCATGGAGATATCGAACAACATGTAAGTTATCATGCTTGCATATCCATCATTTGAGTCTCCAACGATTATTCCTATTCCAAGAATTACATATCCTATTCGCCCGACGGACTTATATGCAAGCATACGTTTCGTACTTGTTTTATTAATAGCAATGAGATTCCCCAGGATCATGCTCAGAATAATTTCCAAAAGAAGATGCCGTTCGGTTGATGAGAAAGAAAAAGGAAGATCGAAAATTCGCGTGGCCAGAGTTGAACGTAGTAAAATAATGAAAGACTTCGCTGAAATCGTTCGTTTGTCAATTTCCCGAAAAGCTAATTATAAGTTCTTCTCTCCATCGGAAAAAGAGGGCCGTTATGCTCATTACAAAACTTGTTGAAGAGATGAAATAGAACCAAGGTCTATCCTTTTGATCAGAGGTTGAATCGATCATCAGAATAAGAATTAGGCCAAAAACGAGGATACATTCTGGGAAAATTAAACTTCCATGGAGGAGAAGCAAATGAAAAGCTTCCATCAAAATTATCGTAGAATTGAGAATGAAGTTTTCATTCTTTACATGCCAGGAATTAGTAACCGCATCCAATCTACGAAACTACGAAAAAGTACCAATTTTTATATTTTTGGAATGGGATATTTACGGAATCCCCGTGAATAGGATCAAACCTTATTCCATGATATTTCTATAGGATTCCCCCCCTATGATTCTGAAGCAAGCCCCCGAGAAGGCTTAGTTTATCCATGATTTATGTCTCATCTTTCTTTTCCTTTTTGTTTGTTTCGGGAAAGGTGGAGTCCGATTCTTTATTTTTATTCTTTTGATAAGGCTCAGAATAATAATCCGAATAGATACTGTTCGTGAATTAACGAAAATGCGCAAAAGCTCTATTTGCCTCTGCCATTCTATGAGTCTCTTCCTTTTTGCGTACGGCATCGCCACGGCCTTTGGCAGCATCTACGAATTCAGAACTTAACTGGAAAGCCATATTCCGACCCGGACGCTTTCGGGATGCCCCTAATAACCAACGAATGGCAAGCGCCTTTCCTTGTGTAGATCCTATTTCAATAGGAACTTGATGAGTCGATCCGCTTACACGTCTTGCTTTTACTGCTATATCGGGAGTTACTCCACGTATTGCTTGACGTAAAATGGATAGTGGATTTTTTTTTGTCTTTTGTCGAATATTTTTCACGGCTCGATAGATAATTTGATAGGCCAATGATTTTTTTCCGTGTTTCAGAATACGGTTAACCAACATGTTAACCAAGATATTACGATAGATTGGATCAGATTTTGCAGTTTTTTCTTCTGCAGCACCTCGACGTGACATGGGCGCGAAAGAGGTTAAAGAATCGGCTTTATTTTGATAAGGGCTAAAAACGAATCGCTTACTTTGGCTTTTTTACCCCATATTGTAGGGTGGATCTCAAAAGATATGAAAGAAAAATCTCCCCCCAAGCCGTACATACGACTTTAATCGAATACGGCTTTCCACAGAATGCCATACGTATCTATGAGATATAGATATAGAATTCTGTTTACTCACTTTCACTTCCAATTGAGTATCCGGTTCCCTCCCTTTCCTGCTAGGATGGGAAATCCTGTATTTTACATATCCATACGATTGAGTCCTCGGGTTTCCGAAATAATAATAATGTTAAATAATGTAATGGAAAAAGAAGTGCTTCGAATCATTGCTATCGGACTCGGACCTGTTCTGAAAAAGTCGAGGTCTTTCGAATTTTTTGTTGACACGGGCAAAGTCAGGGAAAACCTCTGAAATTATTCCGATATTGATATTGAACCTTGGACATATATTGGACATATTATTATAGTATTTATAGTATTTTATTTATATATATTTATATATATTATATATATATTTATTTATTATAATTTATTATATATTTATATTTATTTATATATTATGAATTTTATATATTATTAATATTAATATACTAGTTAATATACTAGTAAATATTAATATACTAGTAAGATTATTTGTTTAATATACTAGTAAGATTATTTGTCAGATTATTTATTATTAATATACTATTAATATTAATATACTATTAAGATACTATTAAGATTCTTATTTCTTATTATATTTTATTATATTATTAATATATTATTAAGAGTAGATAGTTAATAGCAGTTTATTTATTATATATATATTTATATATTATTGATTTTACTTATTTAGATTTCTTTAGTATTTAGTATATTTACTTTACTTATATTATATATATATATATATTATGTATTATGATATTATATAATTATATACATTATTATATACATAAGATAATATAATTAATAATTAATATATAATATAATATAATATAATAATTAATATATAATAAATATATAATAAATAATTAATATAATTAATATATTATATTTATATTTACTTATATTATATTATATATATATTATGTATTATATTATGTATTATGATATTATATAATTATATACATTATTATATACATATATACATAAGATAATATAATTAATAATTAATATATAATAAATATATATAAATATATAATAAATAATTAACATAATATAATATTAATAACATAATCATAATATAAATATAATTATAATATTAATACATAATAAATATTAATACATAATAATTTTTTTAATATGTAATAATGTAATAATGTAATAATTAATATAATAATAATTAATATAATAATAATATTAGTACATAATAATTAATATCAGTATTATAATTTTTTAATTGATTTTTCAGAATAACATATAACGAATGGGTAGCCTGCTCCAGTCCCCTCCCGAAACTTTCGTTATTGGGTTAGCCACACACTTCACATGTTTATAGCGATTCACACGGCATCATATCAAATGATACAAGTCCTGGATAAGAATCTACAACGCACTAGAACGCCTTTGTTGGCGATCCTTTACTCCGGCAGCATCTAAAGTTCCTCGAACAATGTGATATCTCACACCGGGCAAATCCTTAACCCTTCCCCCTCTTACTAATACTACGGAATGCTCCTGTGAATTGTGGCCGATACCGGGTATATAAGCAGTGATTTCCAATCCAGAGGTTAATCGTACTCTGGCAACTTTACGTAAGGCAGAGTTTGGTTTTTTGGGGGTGATAGCGGAAAAGTTGACAGATAAGTAACCATAACTGTACTGTCACTCTACAGAACCTTACGTGAGATTTTCATCTCATATGGCTCCTCGTTCAATTATTTTATTTCTAATATTTCGAATTCATTTAATTTAATTTCGTTAGTTCGTTTGTGGATACATATATATTCTTAACATACTGAAACGACTACCGTTATTGGTATCAAACCAATATCGATTCATACAAGCTAAATCTTCTAATTGATAATTGGGCCAAAGAAACAAATTTAATTTCCTTAAATTTGTTGTATATCTACTAAGATGATTGTCCCCCTTTGAATATGGTCCAAAGTGTCTAATTTTGTTTTCATTACAAAATCTTTGATTTATATTTATATCAAAAACATTACAATTCCGGGAATTTAAACACATTCTAATTCTAAATTCTCTCCGACGCCTGGAGGATAGAAGATTTTCAGGAACAAGTAAATCCTCAGATATTTTTTTATTTTTATATTTGATATTCGTTTGTTGATTCAGCTTATCGACCAACGAAATATGCATAGTTTGATGTATAATAGATTTTCCGTCTCTTCTTATATATAGACGAATTGGTTCAAGTATCCATATTCCCTTTCTTATCAATTCTTCAATAAAAAGGTATTTTTGAATTATCATTTCATCTAGATTTAGTTCACCTCTTCGAACCGAAGATATAGCGACTTCCCTTGGATTCATAAGTCCAAGTAGTAGGCAATATGACTCTATATTCTTCATTATTCTTTGATTCAAGAGGTGAGACCCTCTTAATTGAAAAATTAAATATTTATCCAAAAGGGAATAGAGTTCCATTACCTTTTTTTTCTTTATTTTATCCTTATTCGATACAAGATTCCCTTGGCTTTCGTGTTTTTCATGCTTAGAATTTCCTAATTCAAGACCTTTTTTTTTATAA